TCTTTTTTCTTTTTTATGACTTTAGCTAATTTATCATGAAAAGTAAAAGGGGATAAAGGAACCATGGGTTGATTGCTCTCTAAATGTGAGTTTTCTCCTTCCATATGTAAAAAGGGTATAAATAACTCAATCAAATTCCGCGAGGCTTCATGAAGTGCTTCTTTCGGAGTTAAACTTCCGTTTGTCCATATTTCGAGAAAAAGTATCTCCTGTTTTTGATTTCCATTCCCGTAAGAATGAATACTATGATTTGCATTTCGAACAGGCATGAATATAGCATCTATAGGATAACTTCCATCTTGAGAGTTATGTGGCGTTTTGATAAGATATCCACGATTTCTTTCGATTTCTAATCCAATACACAAGTTGATTGATTCCGTCAGACTAGCTATATGTTGTGTATTATCAATGATTTCTACATACGGTGGTAAGGCAATATCTTTAGCCGTTACATATCCAGGACCTCTAACACAAATAGATGCGTCACAAGTTCCATATAAATTACTTTTTAATACAATTTCTTTTAAATTCATTAAAATTTCATGGACTGATTCTTGAATACCCACTATGGTAGAATATTCATGTGACACTTTCTCAAATTTTACGCGTGTGATACATGTTCCTTCTATTTCTCCAAGCAAAGTTCTTCGCATCGCAATTCCTATTGTGTCGGCTTGACCTTTCATAAGTGGAGACAGAACAAAGCGCCCATAATAAAGACGTTTACTGTCTTTTCTTGATTCAACACACTTCCACTGGCGTGTCCGAGTAGATACTGCTATTTTCTCTCGAACCATAGTAATATTAATTGATCATTGAATCATTTATTTCTCTTGTTTTTCTTGACAGTCCTTTAACGTACATTTCTATATTCGTCTTTTTTTGGGGGGTCTACATCCATTATGTGGCATAGGGGTTACATCCCGTATAAAAGTTAATAGTATACCACTTCTGCGAATAGCTCGCAGTGCTGCGTCTCTTCCGAGACCAGGACCCTTTATCATGACTTCTGCTCGTTGCATACCTTGATCGACTACTGTACGAATAGCATTTCCTGCTGCGGTTTGAGCAGCAAAGGGCGTCCCTCTTTTCGTCCCCTTGAATCCACAAGTACCGGCAGAGGACCAAGAAACCACCCGTCCCCGTACATCTGTAATAGTGATAATGGTATTATTGAAACTGGCTTGAACATGGATAACTCCTTTTGGTATTCTACGCACATTCCTACGTGACCCTATACGTCCATTTCTACGTGAACCGATTCGTGGTATAGCTTTTGCCATATTTTATCATTTCATAAATATAAGTCAGAGATCTATGGATATATCCATTTCATGTTACAAAGGATTCCTTATTTATTATCAGTTTCTTTAGCGAGTCTGATTATCCCTGTCTTTGTTTATGTTTCGGATTGGAACAAATTACTATAAGTCGTCCCCTCCTACGGATCAATCGACACTTTTCACATATTTTACGGACAGAAGCTCTTATTTTCATACTTGTCATTCCTTATTTTAAATTTGAATCAACTTCAGAATCTACTTCTTTGAAGACAGCAGTTTCTTGATAATTTTTCATATTGATTCCCTTATTTCACGATAAGGGGTGTTCAAACCATATAATTTTTCGAATCCTTGTTGCGGAGTCGAAAAATTATATGCCCCCAGGTTGAATCATAACGACTTACTTCAGCTTTGACTCTATTTAGTTTTTTACAATTTCAAAGAATCAAATTTTGAATAGATTTTGTGTATGAGAAAGATTACCATATAGAACACAAAATTTCTCCACCAATTCCTTGTAGTCTAGCCTCTCGGTCGGTCATTATACCTCGAGAAGTGGATAGAATTACAATTCCCATCCCGCCTAAAATTCTAGGAATCCGTTGACAGTTAGAATAGATTCGTAGACCCGGTCGGCTAATTCGGTTTAAATTGAAAAGGTTTCTATAGGGCTTTTTTCCAGTCCTTTGGTGTCTCAGCGTTAAAACCAAAAAAATTTTATGCTTTTCGCGTTGTTTTCTCATATTTTCGATAAAACCTTCTCGTAAAAGTATTTTTACGAGATTTTCGGTACTATTAGTCGATGTTATTCGAACCACTCTTTTTTGATCCATATAAGCATTTCGTATCGAGGTTAATATCTCAGCAATAGTGTCTCTACTCATTATGCCTAAAAATTTTATTAACTCATTATTTGATATAATCAACATGCTTTTTTGTTTATGAATAATTTAAGGTATATGCGTGAGATACAATCTATCTCTTAATCTATTTTCTTTTTCAAATAACCTACTCTAAAAATAATTTTATAATACCTCAGGAGCTAAGGAAACTATTTTAGTAAAATTTAGTTTTCTTAATTCGCGGGCGATTGCACCAAAAATTCGAGTTCCTCTTGGATTTCCTTCCTGATCAATAACAACTGCAGCATTGTCATCATATTGTATTATCATACCGTTGTCCCGTTTCAGTTCTTTACAAGTACGTACAATTACAGCTCTGACAACTTCTGATCTTTCTAGGGGCATATTTGGTACTGCGTCTTTGATCACAGCAATAATAATGTCACCAATATGAGCATATTGACGATTACTAGCACCTATGATTCGAATACACATCAACTCTCGGGCCCCGCTGTTATCGGCTACATTTAAAAGGGTCTGAGGTTGAATCATACGATTTTAAATTTTTTTTCAATGCAAAGGACAAAAAAAAAAGAAATATTTTTTGTCTAAAAAGAAAAAATTTAAAATTTTTCATAATGAAGAACCTTTTTGTTAGTTGTTCTTTTTATACTTTATCCCGAAATAATGAATTGAGTTCGTATAGGCATTTTGGACGCTGCTACTGAAATTGCTCGTCTAGCTATATTTTCTGTTACTCCATTCATTTCATAAAGTATTCGACCTGGTTTAACAACAGCTACCCAATATTCGGGCGATCCTTTACCCGAACCCATACGTGTTTCTGCGGGTCTTATTGTAACTGGTTTGTCTGGAAATATTCGTACCCATATTTTTCCACCACGACGTACATTTCGTGTCATTGCTCGTCGACCTGCTTCTATTTGTCTGGATGTGATCCAAGCAGGTTCAATCGCTTGAAGAGCATATTTACCGAAACAAATACGATTCCCCCTATAAGAAATTCCCTTCGTTCTTCCTCTATGTTGTTTACGGAATCTGGTTCTTTTTGGGTTATAGTTGATGTTTGTTTGTGAATTCCATCTCTACTACAGAACTAGACGTGAGAATTTCTTCTCATCTGGCTCCTCGCGAATAAAAGGATTCAAAAAAAGAAAATTTTCGCGGGCGGATATTCACTCTTTTGTTTAATTTTTAGACTTTTTTGCACTTTCGAAGAATAGATCAATTCATCTGGGCTTCATTCCGCCATCCCGACCAGTGAATCAGTAAGATTTCCTTTTCCATAGAATCTTTTGCATTCACAGCTTCCATCGTTCCCATCGCTTCTTACTTAATGCTTAGGTCTTAATTTTACAACGGAGCTCGTCATGAAAGTTGTTCTTGAGTCAATTTTCTAAGTCTTTATTGGCTCGAAGCTCTTGATTTTTTTGTTTTGCTCTAGGAAGAATAAGAGTCATTTACTTAAGATGAATCTTGATCCATGCTATATTACACTGCCCTTATATAATTTATAAAATGACTTATCGACCTTACATTACTGGAATTCTATATCATTATCATTTTTTTCTCTCATCCTTCCGTTTATCTACATTTTTCTTCTATCTTTTTTTTTCAAAGCTTTTTTCAGAAACAAAAAAGATTTCAGTCGCTACAAAGATATGATCATTATATTACATTTTGGCTGATTTTTTAAATTGAGATAATGCGAAGTGATGAGGTGGTTAGTATTTATCTACTTATTTATTCATACTGGGGAGCTGGGATAATCGTGTTTAATCCTAATTTAATCTTAACCCTAAAAAACCAACGAGTCACACACTAAGCATAGCAATTTTATCAAAAGGTCAGTCAAATTTTTATTCAACCCTATAAGAATTAAAAGAATTTATTGGTGGTTTTGAAAAAAATAAAAAGAATGGAGGGTTTTCATTTTTAAAAGTAAGATTTTAGTATTCCTTGTCGATAAATATCCAAATTTTTATCCCCAACACACCATAGATAGTTCGAGCACTATAGGAACAATAATCAATTTTAGCTCCAATGGTTTGTAGGGGAACTCTGCCTTCTCGGATCCATTCAACGCGTGCAATCTCTTTTCCATCAATCCGACCTGAAATTTGAATTTGAATACCTTTTGTATCTGCTTGTTCGGTTAATTCAATAGCCTTTTTCATTGCCTTTCGAAATGAAACCCTATTTTTTAATTGTTCGGCTAGAAATTCTGCAAGAATAGTGGGATTTCCATAAGGTTTTGAAATTTTTTTGATAACAACGTTAAGTTTACGATTCATACAATTCAATTCTTTTTCTAGGGTTGTCTGTAATTCTTCGACTCCTCGTGATCTACTTTCTAATAATAGCTTTGGGAATCCCATAAAGATTATGACCTGGATCAGATCGATTCTTTTTTGAATCTCTATACGTGCAATTCCCTCTATCGCAGAGGATATTCTCGTATTCTTTTGTACATAATTCTTGATGCAGTCTCTTATTTTTTGATCCTCTTGTAAATGCTCTAAATAATTTTTGTGTTGTGCAAACCAAACAGAATGGTGACTTTGATTTGTACCAAGTCTGAAACCTAGTGGATTTATTTTTTGTCCCATATTCCCTCACTACTATACATATTATGATAGCCTATAGTTGTATGTTTATTTTTCCATCTCAATTTTTTTACGCTTCTTAACGAACCTACTTCTCTATATTCATTATCGAAAGATATATCTTTCATTACAATACTTATATGACAGGTAGATTTTTTTACCGGATAACTACGACCCCGCGCCCTAGGTTTTAATTTATTGGTGCTAGTACTTGTGTTGACTTCGGCTTTACTAATAATTAAATTAGT